AAAAAGAAAAAAAGGAAAAAGATCAAATAGAAATTATTTTTTTTATTACATAGTGATTCAAATAAAGTTTCATTTTTTGAATAAAGTTATATGACACAGTTCTTATTATTATTTGAATTTGAATCTTAGTTTGCTCAAGAGTTATCTAATGAATCTTTTTATTAGGTAATTAGGTGATCCGTAATCACACGAGGGGTATATGTCATCGATGATGAATTGATTTCTTTTTCTACCTCTGTCATTCTATTCCTATTAATATCCCCTATAATGATGATAAATTTAAAAATGATTGATAAATTAAAACTTTCAATTACACTTATTCTTTTATTAATTTTTTGCTTATTTTATCATTTTTTAAAAATTGAAATTTAGGAAAGTGCTTTAGCTTTATAAATATATGTATAAAAAGAACATATTTCATTTAGTCCCTTAATGCTTACTATAACTAGTTATTTCGGTTTTCTACTAGCAGCTTTAACTATAACCTCAGTTCTATTTATTGGTCTGAGCAAGATCCGACTTATTTGAAATGAATTCAATGAAAAATTCATAAAAAAAATCTTTTTAATTTTAAGGTATTACATATATTCTATAGTTACTTGCCCTGAAATTTTCAAATTCTCACTTATTGATTATTTGAATGACAATACGCATTAATATTATTAATATTTAAGGCTAGATATTACCTCTCCTTTTCTCCTTTCAAAAAAAAAAATTTGAAATGATTGAAGTTTTTCTATTTGGAATTGTCTTAGGTCTAATTCCTATTACTTTGGCTGGATTATTCGTAACTGCATATTTACAATACAGACGTGGTGATCAGTTGGACCTTTGATTAATTCAAATATCTTTTTTTGATTGACCTCCGCCTTTCTTTAATTTTAATCAACAGGAGGTCAAATTCAAATTGCTGTTCAACACTATTTCAGTGTAATTTTAGATCTAACACAAAAAAGGAATCACGCTCTGTAGGATTTGAACCTACGACATCGGGTTTTGGAGACCCACGTTCTACCGAACTGAACTAAGAGCGCTTTCTTGTAAAAATAAATTAAGACCAGACCATAAAGAAAAAGATTATTTTTTGAACCCCAATACATCTTATCTTGTATGTATATATATCTTGTATCATAAATATCCTAAATTGAAAGATTATTTTATTAAAAATTATGTATGTTCAATTGTAATCGATCTCAATGGATCTCTTGTTACTTCTCAGAGGAGAAATAAAAAGTAGGGATGACAGGATTTGAACCCGTGACATTTTGTACCCAAAACAAACGCGCTACCAAGCTGCGCTACATCCCCTTCAATTTAATTGGTTTACAGTGTCATTGTAGAGAAACTCTCTTTTGTTTTCTACATCCTTATTTCTTCTATTGATTGATATACATAAATTATCTTGCCATTTTTTCTGTTTGTTCTCATATCATATAACATATAATAATAATAAAAGACTACGGATACTTATCATAGAAAACAAAAACCACCCTAAAAAATTAATCTTTTTTTTTAAGAATGTTGGGTGGAAAGGGATGCTTTTTTCTGTTTTAAGAAAAAAGTAAAATATTATCTACCAAATTGTTGTATATTTCAATCTGAATTATAAATTCTGCGTACAAATACAAGCTACGCTTAACTCCATATATATCTTATCATATATGTGTTACAATAACAATAATAAAAAAAGAAGGAGGATTTTCAATGCGAGATCTAAAAACATATCTCTCTGTGGCACCGGTATTAAGCACTCTATGGTTCGGGTCTTTAGCGGGTCTATTGATAGAGATCAATCGTTTTTTCCCGGATGCGTTGACATTTCCCTTTTTTTCATTCTAGTTATTGACATGGGAAGGGGTAAAGAAGATTAGAGATAGAATCAAATATCTGTGACTAATCCCCTCCCCACCTTTTTTTTTTAATTCGAAGAAATTCAAATTAGAAAAAAAAATAATAAAAGTGGATTCAACTTTGGGGAAATTTTGAACTCGGGTTCAGGCTCCAATACAATGAAATTCTAAATTAATAAAGAATAAAGTGAGAGCGGAAATAGAAATGCGGCTAGGGCAACAGTATTCTATAAAGATACTTAAAAGAAATACTGTACTGCGTATAAAAAAAAAGATAGATATAGTTAGAAACCATTGTATTATTTATTATTACTCTATTGATTGCAACGAAATCCTTCATAATTGGATTTCTAGTTAACAACTTCTATTTTTTCGTTCCTTTCGTCTTCTTTTATTCCAGAAAATGGAAGAGTTGAGTGAATCAAAGCCTAAAAGGGGGTTCATGGCCAAGGGTAAAGATGTCCGAGTAAGAGTCATTTTGGAATGTACCGGATGTACTCCAAAAGATTTTAATAAAAAATCAACGGGTATTTCAAAATATATTACTCAAAAGAATCGACATAATACGCCTAATCGATTGGAATTGAGAAAATTCTGTCCCTATTGTTCCAAACATATGATTCACAGGGAGATAAAAAAATAGATCGAATCTAACATCCGTGCATTACTCTTCCAAGGAACTTTCAAACTGACATATTAATGTCATGTTATATTATAACAATAACATATTTTTATAAGATATTATAGAGAATATATATTTGTTTATAGTTTATATATTTGAGATAGAATATAATATAAAAATATATAAACTATAAACAAATAAAATTTTATTTATGAATTAGAAATCTTTTTTCATTTTTGATTTGATTTTAATCAATAGGATTTGCGGAATAAGGAATAAAAAAACCATGGATAAATCCAAGCAACTCTTTCTTAAATCCAAGCGATCTTTTCGTAGGCGTTTGCCCCCGATTCAGCCGGGGGATCGAATTGATTATAGAAACATGAGTTTAATTAATCGATTTATTAGTGAACAAGGAAAAATCTTATCTAGACGGGTAAATAGATTGACTTTAAAACAACAACGATTAATTACTATTGCTATAAAACAAGCTCGTATTTTATCTTCGTTACCTTTTCTTAATAATGAAAAACAATTTGAAAGAAGGGAATCAACTGCTAGAACTCCCGGGTTTAGAACCAAAAATAAATAGCCTTACTCTTCATCTTCAATTCAATAGAAATTCCAATCCAAATTAAAAGGCCGATCGGTGTTTTGTTTGAAAAATTCGAGAATCCATATTTGATTTTACTACTGTATTAAGAGAAAAAATTAAGAGAAAAAATAAAAGAATCGGAGAAAAAAATATTTATTTATTTTTTTTATTGAATGTGTTCGTTCATTTTTAACGAATTATGATCATATTTTATCATACTAATTTCTACTCTACCTTCTCGGAGTTCATTCTCCAGTAACTATATGTAAAATTCAAATATTTCTATGGATTCTTTATAATTTCATTGGAAATCATATAAAGACAATTCCTATTGAATATAGCTATTTGCGCAAGTATTTTACGATTAAGAAGCAACTGCTTCTTGTACAGATTGTGTATGAACTTGCTATAACTATAGGATACCTTATTATCACGAATTACTGCATTTATCCGGGTGATCCACAAACGACGAAAATCTCTCTTTTGCCTATTTCTATCTCTATGAGCCGAAACCAAAGCTCTGATTCTCTGTTGAGTAATAATTCGAGTAAGTCTTGAATGAACTCCTCGAGAGCTTGATGCGGATAAACGAATTTTTGTTCTACGTCTCCGGGCTATACATCCTCGTTTAATTCTGGTCATTGAATAAATGAAACTTTGATGAATAACTAATTGATTTCTTTTCTTTCAGTTATCCTTTTCCCCTTTACTAGTCTATTAATAATCAAACGGATTCTTCCAATGTATAAAATAAAAATTCCAATGGCTTTTGCTACTATAACCTTCCTGACCACTATTTTTTTTTCTAGGGGATTCACCTAAAAATAAGGAATTTTATTGATACTAAGTATCAACATACTAAAAAAAAGAAAATCTAAATGGATAAAAAAAAATAGTGGTTTACATCGTTTCTATGGTTACTTTTTAAACGGTGAGGTCCTCTCTATACACCGGAGCTTCTTTCTTTATTTAAAAAATGCTATTGTGAACTTGTACAGTTCACACCTTTTGGCTCTCTACCCATGAATTATCCAGTAATAGTGCTTTCACAACGAGATCTATCTATACAGTAACGGTATTTAATTATGAGGATTAGCCGGGTAGCTGACCTTGTTAGTCCGTTCTTGAAAGAGTATAGAGTAATCTTTTTGTTTTTTTTTTTTTTAATTAGGATTCCCCCGCTTAATGGATAATCATTTGCTATCAATCGGGAATTCTTTCTCATCTTAAATTTAAAACTGAGGTAATTGGATTTGCACCAACAGAAACCATATATTTGGTACACAATAAAAGGATATGATATATATATTTTTTATAGTGAATATAGTTCTTCCATTTTACCTTATTCACTTGTGATCAAAGATACTGGCCTATTTTGTATTTTATCAGAGCCCACGATCTTAACGAGTCACACATACACCCTAGTACATGTTCCTCGGCGCTGAGGACATCCCCTAAGAGCAGGGGATTTCGTGACATTTTTGATTGGCTGTCTTGCATTTCTAATAAGTTGTTTAATAGTTGGCATGCTGAATCATATATATAATCGGTTGGTTTAGATCAATCCGAACCCGATGATTATGAATTACTTTATTTGATTTGATAGATAATAGATTAATAGAATATTAAACCCGGATTTGCGTGAAATTTTTGCTATTTTTTATTTTTTTTTTTATGAAAAACCGTTACATGATCAATAATTCCATGAGCTTGGGCTTCTGCTGCTGACATAAAAACATCTCGTTCCATGTCTTCGGATACAACCCATAAAGGTTTACCCGTTCGTTCTACATAAACCATTGTGATAATTTCGCGCAGCATGAGTAGTTCTTCCGCTTCCAGGATAAATTCTCCCGCTTGTGCCTCATAATAAATAATAGCAGGTTGATGGATCATTACCCTGAAGATATAACATAATCAAAGGTACTCTATTTCAATGATAAGGCGAATAGAATATATAAAGAATAATAAAAAAAATATAGAATTGAACAACCGTACAGGCATATTTTTCGTATTGCATACGGCTCTACAATTGAATTCACCTTTATCTTCCATCGAATAAGTAGAAAATTTAGAGTCTACCCATCTCGGATCGATAAATCATCCAATTACCACCCTTCTTTTTAGAGGAGTTAAAAAATACTATGATGGTTCCGTTGCTTTTTTTATATATTGACTTCGTCTGTGATTCAGCAATCCCAAAGTTTCTTTTTTCCAAAGAAAAGAAAAAAAACAAGATTATATTATTTTTTTTGTACTCTTTCATAACATCAATATTGTTATTGTGAAGAGCCATCCAGTTTTAAAACAAAAAAGTTTGTGACGCTGAAATAGGTTTCCGATAGATAAGATAAAATCGGAAATATCCTTAATCCCATACTACTCTTCCGATACATAATTTAATGTTTTGAAAAAAGAATAAAAAATTTTTCTCATATCGAATTCGAAGTGCCATGCTATTATTACTTAACTTAATATTTCATATGGCGAAGGCATAGTCTTTTTTTTCTATCAAATAAAAAACTCATTGGCGCCGAGCGTGAGGGAATGCCATACGTTTGGTAATTGCTCCCCCGGCCAGGAGAAAAGATCCCATTGAAGCTGCTAATCCCAGGCATACTGTTTGTACATCTGGTCGCACAAATTGCATAGTATCATAAAGAGCTACTCCGGGTACTAACCATCCGCCAGGAGAGTTTATAAATAAATTGAGATCTTTGTTCTCATTCTCTAGACTTAGATATATCATAAGACCAATAATTTGATTCGAAAGATCGCTATCAACCTCTTGGCCTATAAAAATTATTCTCTCGTGATAAAGTCGGCTGATTAGGATCAAATTGTATCCCTTAGGAACCGTACATGCACCTTTTGATGCATACGGCTCAATAAAAATTGCGATAAAAAATAATCAATGTATAGATTCCAGTCCTCTTTGTTTTTTCAGAATAGTTTCTTTTCTAACGAAGAGGCTTTTTTTTTTTTCTTCGATTTTCAAGAAAGTTTAGTTTTGTACCTTTTCTTTTTATATTAAAAATTAAAAAGAAAAGGTACAAAACTAAACTTATTCACTTTTCATTGATGTATTGTTTCATCGAGATCCAATCTAAATCGCGATGTCATTTTCTTGTTCTGAAATGGGTTTCTCTAATTATTTTAGGTTTATACTCTACTCCGAGTAAAGATCTGCCCGATTTATATTTTATTTGCACATATAGGACAAATGCCCCCAATACCACGTTTTTTTGCTGTGACTTATTTTTTTTAATTCATGTCTTATATTCAAACTTCAACGTATTCATCATATTCCTGGATTGATTAACAAACTCTTCGAAACCACCTCGCCTCTATTATTTAGATAGAATTATAAATAGTCTTTTAGTATTTATAAATAGAATATGATATAAGTAATAATCTATATTACCAATTGGGGTTTTTCTAAACGGAGCCTGGATACTTCATTTTATTGGTCCAACCAAGTCAACCATAAATTATTCTAATTTTTAATATGAATCTGTATACCTCCAAAAATAGATCTAATTGTATTTCACGCTCCAAATTTTTGATAATTCAATCAATCTTTCTTGGGCGAAACGGAAGATATCTCGATCGGGGGAGAGAACGGGGAAATTCCATATAACCCAATATATCTGACAAGTCGCACTATATGTCAACCCAAGTTGTATAGCGATCTCCAGGAATTCGAAAAGGTACTTTTGGAACACCAATCGGCATAAAATGAAAAAAAAATGAAGTACTATATTTCACTTTGATGTGGAAGCGTAATAATGGGTTTATTTTCTTAATAATATTGGCTTTTATAATATCTTAGATTGGAAAAGTGCATAAATTTAATATATAAAGAAGACAAAGGAAGAATGAATAAAGAAAAAATTATTACGAATAGGTGCTTTGAATGATGAACAAATATGGATGCATTCACTCATCTCAACCCCCATTGCGTATTGGTACTTATCGGGTATAAAATAGATCTGCTTCTATTTGTTCCTAGAAACAGAATTGTTCCATTATTACTAATAGAATAGAACAAATATTAATACTTTCTCCTAGAGAATCCACCAAAAAGGGGAGGTCTATAGCGTATTCCAGTGCAATAAAGTTACATAGTGTCTATTTTTCGTTGATAAAGGGGTATTTCCATGGGTTTGCCTTGGTATCGTGTTCATACCGTCGTATTGAATGATCCCGGTCGTTTGCTTTCTGTCCATATAATGCATACAGCTCTTGTTGCTGGTTGGGCTGGTTCGATGGCTCTATATGAATTAGCAGTTTTTGATCCCTCTGACCCTGTTCTTGATCCAATGTGGAGACAGGGCATGTTCGTTATACCTTTCATGACTCGTTTAGGAATAACGAATTCATGGGGTGGTTGGAGTATAACAGGAGGGACTGTAACAAATCCGGGTATTTGGAGTTACGAAGGTGTAGCGGGGGCACATATTGTGTTTTCTGGCTTGTGCTTTTTGGCAGCTATCTGGCATTGGGTGTATTGGGATCTCGAAATATTTTGTGATGAACGTACAGGAAAACCCTCTTTGGATTTGCCTAAGATCTTTGGAATTCATTTATTTCTCTCAGGATTGGCTTGCTTTGGTTTTGGGGCATTTCATGTAACAGGATTGTATGGTCCCGGAATATGGGTGTCCGACCCTTATGGACTAACCGGAAAGGTAGAACCTGTAAATCCTGCTTGGGGTGTGGAAGGTTTTGATCCTTTTGTTCCGGGAGGAATAGCATCTCATCATATTGCAGCAGGGACATTGGGCATATTGGCGGGTCTATTTCATCTTAGTGTCCGTCCGCCGCAACGTCTATACAAAGGATTACGTATGGGGAATATAGAAACCGTCCTTTCCAGCAGTATTGCTGCTGTCTTTTTTGCAGCTTTTGTTGTTGCTGGAACTATGTGGTATGGGTCAGCAACTACCCCGATCGAATTATTTGGTCCCACTCGTTACCAATGGGATCAGGGATATTTTCAGCAAGAAATATATCGAAGAGTTAGTGCTGGGCTAGCCGAAAATCAAAGTTTATCAGAAGCTTGGTCTAAAATTCCTGAAAAATTAGCCTTCTATGATTACATCGGCAATAATCCAGCAAAAGGGGGATTATTTAGAGCAGGCTCAATGGACAACGGGGATGGAATAGCCGTTGGGTGGTTAGGACATCCCATATTTAGAGATAAAGAAGGGCGTGAACTCTTTGTACGTCGTATGCCTACTTTTTTTGAAACATTTCCAGTTGTTTTGGTAGATGGAGATGGAATTGTTAGAGCCGATGTTCCTTTTAGAAGGGCAGAATCTAAGTATAGTGTGGAACAAGTAGGTGTAACAGTTGAGTTCTATGGCGGTGAACTAAATGGAGTCAGTTACAGTGATCCTGCTACTGTGAAAAAATATGCTAGACGTGCTCAATTGGGTGAAATTTTTGAATTAGATCGTGCTACTTTGAAATCCGATGGTGTTTTTCGTAGCAGTCCAAGGGGTTGGTTTACTTTTGGACATGCTTCATTTGCTCTACTTTTCTTCTTCGGACACATTTGGCATGGTGCTCGAACCTTGTTCAGAGATGTTTTTGCTGGTATTGACCCGGATTTGGATGCTCAAGTGGAATTTGGAGCATTCCAAAAACTTGGGGATCCAACTACAAGAAGACAAGTAGTTTGATACAACATTGTTTCGTTACTTTTTGTCTCTATTTTATTTTTGTAATTTGACATAAGGTACCCGAAAAATCTTTATTTTAATTGCCGTCTTTTCTTTGACTCTTTCTCTTTTTTTTTATCCGACAGACGATTCCCAATAAGCAGGTACGGAAGCTATAATTGTAAACCACAATCGAATCTATGGAAGCATTGGTTTATACATTCCTCTTAGTTTCGACTCTAGGAATCCTTTTTTTCGCTATCTTTTTTCGAGAACCGCCTAAAGTTCCAACTAAAAAGATGAAATGATTTTATTATCTCAATTGAATTAATGAGCCCCCCAAGATTGGGGGCTCATTAATTCAACTAGTCCCCGTGCTCCTCGAATGGATCTCTTAATAGTTGAGAGGGTTGCCCAAAAGCAGTATATAAGGCATACCCAGTAAAACTTACAAGTAAACCAGATATAGAAATGGCGACTAGGGTTGCTGTTTCCATTATTATATAAATTAAAGACCACAATAGATCTATGATAAGATCGTTTATTTACAACGGAATGGTATACAAAGTCAACAGATCTCATTGAATAAAAAAAGTATTTATGTCTACACAAACTGTTGAGAGTAATTCTAGATCTGGGCCAAGACGAACTTCAGTAGGGAGTTTATTGAAACCATTGAATTCGGAATATGGTAAAGTAGCTCCTGGATGGGGAACTACTCCTTTGATGGGTGTTGCAATGGCTCTATTTGCGATATTCCTATCTATTATTTTGGAGATTTATAATTCTTCCGTTTTACTGGATGGAATTTCAATAAATTAGATTCATAAGAACCACAAAGTTATCGCTTTTTTCAATACAAAATGAAGGATTTAGGTCTCATATTTTTTTTAATCCATTATATTAATATTTTGTTTGGTAGTTCGAACGCGGAATTTCTTTGTTTCTGTATTTCCTAAATATGAGTGTGTGACTTGTTAGAATGGATGCTATTGATAGTACAGAGAATAGATCTGTCATCTTGATCAAGATGGTTTTATCTCGTCGGATATTCGTTCTAGTATCTGGAGCACGGGGAATCTATGAAATAGATCACTAATAGATCACTAAAGTATTAGAACTATGATTCATATGTAATATTCAGACCTCGCGGCCGGACTCAAAAAATTTTCAAAGAGTTAGAAGTTATAAATCAAAAGATTTTTCTTATTTCAAACTCCTGTTTATGCTTATTTTGATCAAATGAAAAACCTTTCTTTGGGGTTTT